CTACAAGATCTCGCGCATTGGAACCCATGGTTATGGACCCGAATCCGTTAGTATGGAACATCTTCTTTTCCAAGTGAAATCCCCTAGTATATGAAAGAATGAAAAAGTGCTTTCGTTGTTGTGGAAGAAGAAGCCTTCGTATCTTAATGCATGTATTGAATTTATTCGGAGCTATTAGAGCGGGATCCACTTTTTGGGGAATATGAGTCGAAGCAATAACAAGAATCTTTCCAGTGGAACATCTTTCACAATCCCTGGAGAGATAGTTCTCTAATAGACCGAGGGATAAGTAATTCGACTCATTCACATGCAGATCATGAATGTTTGGAATCCATATTATGCAAGGAGACATTGCTTTTGCTAATTCGAATTGAAGGGTTATATCAAATCGGTCTATTTTCGGCGTCATATACATAGTTAGCACATTCGTCATAGTTAGCAGCTCCGTATCAATATCAAGGTCATCATCACTATCATCAATATCGTCACTATCATCAATATCGATATCATCAAGAAGATAACCTTTAGGCTTGTCATCCAGGAACTTGTTCGGAAATACCGTAATGAAAGGAACATAGGAGTTTGTCGCTAGGTATTTGACCAAACAGGATCGTCCAGTTCCTATAGAACCTATCACTAAAATACCTCTAGAAGGGGATAGGGCTAAGCGGAGCGAAAAGGGTTTTCCATGAGGAGATGGGGAAGGGGAATGAAAACTATCAGCCCCACACGAGGTTTGTGAATAAGTGATTGTCTGATAATGAGCAAGGAATATCCGTCTTTCTGCTAAACAGGATCTATTGAACTCATAATTCATTAGATCCTTTTGATGAATGTCAACTAAGTATCGTAAGGAAATTGATCCCGGTTGTTCAATCATTTGATAACCAGAGTCATTCTTTGTTAAATGATCACTATGAGTCAGACTCAATAGGATTTGATCAATCCTTTTTTCTGTCGTTAAGGTGGAGAACTGAACCAAGAATTCTCTTTCTTCATCATCAATCGAATCACTGTTCGCGACCCAGAATTCTATTTTCTCATCAATCCAATCACCGTTCACATTTTTTCTTTTTCTTATCAATGAATAGATCTCTTTACTTGTACGACTTAGATGTCTCGTATTTCTCGAAAAAATGATTCGATTGATGGGATTTGGTATGAGATCGATGAGATTGATCTTCCAATATTTCTTCTTAGAACGGATTGATTTGACCCCATAAGCGGGACCACCACCCAATAGCATGTTGCCACCAGAAGCAGAACCCCGTATTTCTTCCAGAGAATCTCCTAATTGTTCCAGAACAACTAGAAAGAGATTCTTTAACCAGAAAGGATTCATTTCAGATGTAGGATACCTATCCAGAAGTTTTCGAGATTCCATCATGTATGATGGAATCATCAAAGATTTGATCTTTTCTAACTCTGTCTGTAACTCACTAGAGGCTCGGGAAACAAAGAGAAGATGTATACAAACGATATATCCAGCAACAAGAAGAAGGAAAAAGATGGAATAGAGGAACTCCCGAGCATTTGTTGATCTCAGATGTGTCCGTATCAATGGAACGGGTGACTCATTATTTCGATGAATCATTTCGTCGGACAGAAGAAGATTCTGTAAACATTGACTCGAAATCTCACTTATCAGAGTCCATTGTGGAAGAATCTTCTGAGGAATTGGCCGTGATATATCTGATCCATGCATCATATCATGAAAAATGGATACAAATTTTTGACTACTACTCAGTATCGGCAATGGGTCTGAAAGAGTATCTAAAAGGGTGAAATTGAGATATTTGCACCCTGTCGAAGTAAGGAACCATGGCATATATGTTTGGAACAGATTCCATTTTGAGACACTATCTCGTTGAAAGGTTCTATACATCTGCCCTTTCTCAACGCATTTCTTTAGACAAAGACTCCGTTTTTTCCTCTTTCCGAATGGTAAATACTTCTCAGAACATGGAGTGTGAATCAAACCCATGTTTGAATTGAAACTGAGATACTGATGCAAGTTATTCCCTTCTGAATCAGATAGATTCATATCTGAAAGAGGCTGACAATAAGTTTTTTCCAAATTGACTATTTGTTCCTCTGTTAGAGGTGTTGAAGAAATGTCTGCGATCGAGTAAATAGCTCCACGAACGAATGGATCGGATCGAATTGGAAAATGGAAAGATTTGTACGATTTGTACAAGTTATACGTTTCATCACCACTTTGTGGGAAATCGTTAGGTATGAAGATGTCAGATACCTGCGACTCGATTGGTGAAATAGTCTCTCTCTCCAAAAAGAGATATTTTTTTTTACCCACGCAAAAAGAAAAGATTTTGTTGCGAATGGACAAGATATTGAGGAATTGTCCATATGTAAGATCATAATTATTGATACGGGTATTTTCCACATCAAAGGGGAATCTTTTGTTACAATAGAACCAGAAGTGATGTGGATCATTAAAGAATCGAAGTCGATTTGCTTTATAAAAAGAAGATATCAAAGAACTTCTATGAAATGGTTTCACGGGATTCAGCCAATTGTCTCGATCGTGGGATATCATTGATAAATAGGAATCCGTGTTATCAAAGGATTTCCTGCGATTCTTTCTAGTATGGAATGAGTCAATCACCCGCTTTGGTATCTTTTTGAACAAAAATGGTAATATTGTTCCTCCATTGATCAAGAATTTTGGTCTTTGGGAAGTATCATGATCATCCAATAAGAAGGGTTTCAATTTCTTCAAATGAACGATTTGAACACCTATGGATTCTAACAACTGATTGTAGAGTTGATCATTCGGACCTTTCAATTCATAGATGTGGATCTCGGACCTATGAATGGGGATATTCCCGATACTCACAAAGAAAAAGAGAAGTGACTTGGACAAAAAGAGAAGTGACTTGGACAAAAAGAAACGAAGTGGCTTATACAAATCTTCTTTGTCGATAGCCTCGGACCAATCAATCGAATATTGATTAATACGTAATCGATCGAACACTACTTGCACTACTTGAAAAGGATTCTTCTGTTCAGAAACGAAATGTTCAAAATGTTCCTGGAAATTCTTGCTCCCATTGGACCATTTGTATCTATATGCATCAGGATCCCGATTCATGGATCTCTCAGTTCGAGAAATAAGAGGATCAAACCATTTCTTCTGACTCTTTTTCAAATTCGATAAATGTTGGTTGATCGTATATTTCATTATAGTTATATGATTCAGAGTATCATTTCCTATCTGATCCCTTTGAATTCCATATTCGAAGTTGCGATCGGATCTATTCATTAAAAAGAATCGATTCGATACATTTCTTATGTACCCATAGGTGCTATATTGGATTTGAATCAGATTTCGGATCAATCTATATTGATTGACTGCCTCCATTATGTTGTTGCTAGCAAATACCGCTGTTTTTAGTTTGGGATCTTCCAACTCATTCCCGCAGTAGATCCGGACCAATTTTTTTCTGATCCTTCGAGAAAAAGATTCATTCTCCTCATAAAAAAGAGGAGGTAGAACCAATAAAGATTTCTTTTTCGATTCATCTCTGGAGTTGAATACCTCATTCAAGAATTTTTTTTGATCCAACCCGTAGGAATCAATAGAAAAGGCAAATCCCCTACGAAACACCAGATCCGGCTCGGTTATTGATAGAGTGAATAGATCCACCATTTCTGGGAATCTCTCTTCTGATTCAAAAAAATCGTGACGTAACGCGTATCCCCCTTTGTTCCGGTCATGGAATAGATGAAAGAAATCAAAAAATGGATTTTTGTTCAAGAATGAAATCTTATTGGAGCTGTCCATATCCGGTTCATCCTTCGGAACCAGATCCGGGATGTGATATGGTTCCGAAGGATGAATTGAGACGGTATCTTGTAAATACGTAATTATCTTGAATATATCAACCATTTCTTTATTTTCCGCTCGCCTGGAAGGGACAAAAGAAACATCTTGTTTTTTCTTCAACAATTTATGATCTCTAGTGGACCTCTCAGTAGGATTCGAACCCAGATGAAGTTCTGACCATCTGTCAGAGAAAAAAGAACGAATGGATCTTGTAGGATTCCCAATAAATTCTTCGATTTCTTCCGGAAGCAGATGATTATTCATCCGCTTCTCAGGTTCCGTGAATAGCCAGGACATGGAGGAAGATCCAAAAAGGCATTTCGGGAATCGATCTGATTCTATCTCTGTTCGTTCCGTTTGAAGAAAGGAAGGATCCCAAAGAATCGATCTCTCTTTTAGTTGCTGAATCTCTGTTTGATCGATCAATGTGTGATATTCTGAATTCTCATTTATAACGGAATCGAAATGATCTCTGGATTGATCAGAAGAAGATCCTTTCCATTGGCTATAATCCGTTACTTGAACGAAAATAGACCTTGTGGAATCATATTGAATATTTGACAATACATTCCGTACCTTGCTAAAAAACCGATCCTTGTTTACCAACCACACATTGTCTAACCAAATCCAATTCTCTCTCGAGACGTTCCTCCAAAAATACGATTCGTGCTGATTCTTCCCCCAACTAACGAAGAGATCTTGGCGGAATTGCCACATATGAAATTGAGCACAATTTTGCAAAGAAATACCCCACTTGTTTCTCGAGAAGAGATGGGAAACATGCTCAATATCATTGGATTGCATAGTTGCCCCAGCTCCTTGTTGTTTGAAGAAACTCTCCCCCTGAATTGGTCTTTTTTCACGAAAAGCAGACATGAGATAACAAATCAAGTCTTTCCCTAAGATTTTGAATAGCTGTCCCGAATTCAAGTTGATTATGTTTCGTTTCTTCCTCGGAGAAAGACGATCAAAAAATTCCCAATCATGGTCCTTGCGGATCGGATCATCCGTATAGGATAAAAAAAGAAACTCCAGATATTTGCTATCTTTCTCTTTGAATGAGATCTCAATTCCAGCTACGGTTTCCTTAGATATCTGACAACTAGAATCCCTATTTTTTCCGATCCGGTTCCTCCACCACCGCGAACCCCGGTTAGATTCAGGCATGATACGCTTTTTCTTTATTGGGATAACCCAAGTACTCTCTTGCGGATCCATGAAACAACTCTCAGAAATCTTTTTCCCTTTTGGAAGATACAGGAGCGAAACAATCAACCTATTTCTATTGGAAGACCAAAAAGATTCTTCCAATGTCTCCTTTCTGGGTCCAATGGAATTCATAGGTATAGGAAGAAGCCCCATCAAATAGAGATTTTTTCTTTCGACCATCTTTCGATTGTTAATACGAGATATAAGGACCACTACTACAAGCAGTACTACACCTTTGATCGTGAAATATCGATTGCTTGTTGCACCCTGTGAATCACGTGAAAGTAGGATACTCCAAATTCGGGGGTCAAATAGTTTCATAAAACGTTCTTGGTGGAAAAAAATGTGAGTGAAAGATCCCACTGAATCGAATTTGATCCATGAATCTAAGAAATAGTGAGAATTCTTGATCTCTCTCAATATCTCTCTCAATTCGAATATCCAGGATTTGAATTGATGTCGTTTCATTGATTCCTCCTAAAGATTTCATTTCAATTGGAATTTGGTTATTCACGATGTACGATGATCCCTGTTAAGCATCCATGGCTGAATGGTTAAAGCGCCCAACTCATAATTGGCAAATTCGTAGGTTCAATTCCTGCTGGATGCACGCCAATGGGAACATTCAATAAGTCTATTGGAATTGGCTCTGTATCAATGGAATCTCATCATCCATACATAGCGAATTGGTATGGTATATTCATACCATAACATATGAACAGTAAGAACTAGAATTCTTATCGATACTGGAACTCATAGGGAAGAAAATGGATTTATGGATGGAATCAAATATGCAGTATTTACAGAAAAAAGTATTCGGTTATTGGGGAACAATCAATATACTTCTAATGTCGAATCAGGATCAACTAGGACAGAAATAAAGCATTGGGTCGAACTCTTCTTTGGTGTCAAGGTAAGAGCTATGAATAGTCATCGACTCCCGGGAAAGGGTAAAAGGATGGGACCTATTATGGGACATACAATGCATTACAGACGTATGATCATTACGCTTCAACCGGGTTATTCTATTCCACCTCTTATAGAGAAAAGAACTTAAAGCAAAAGACTTAATAACACGGCAATACATTTATACAAAACTTCTACCCCGAGCACACGCAATGGAGCCGTAGACAGTCAAGTGAAATCCAATCCACGAAATAATTTGATCTATGGACAGCATCGTTGTGGTAAAGGTCGTAATGCCAGAGGGATCATTACCGCAGGGCATAGAGGGGGAGGTCATAAGCGTCTATACCGTAAAATCGACTTTCGACGGAATGAAAAAGGGATATCTGGTAGAATCGTAACCATAGAATATGACCCTAATCGAAATGCATACATTTGTCTCATACACTATGGGGATGGTGAGAAGAGATATATTTTACATCCCAGAGGGGCTATAATTGGAGATACCATTGTTTCTGGTACAGAAGTTCCTATATCAATGGGAAATGCCCTACCTTTGAGTGCGGTTTGAACTATTGATTTACGTAATTGGAAGTAACCAATTAGGTTTACGACGAAACCTAGAAATCGATCACTGATCCAATTGGAGTACCTCTACGGGATAGACCTCAACAGAAAACTGTTGAGTAACGGCAGCAAGTGATTGAGTTCAGTAGTTCCTCATAGAAAATTATTGACTCTAGAGATATGGTAATATGGAGAAGACAAAATTGTTTGAAGCGCGCACAGAACCGGAAGCGCCCCTTGTTTCAAAGAGAGGAGGACGGGTTATTCACATTTCATTTGATGGTCAGAGGCGAATTGAAAGTTAAGCAGTGATAATTAGAAAGACCCCCCGGGGAAAAATAGAGATGTCTCCTACGTTACCCGTAATATGTGCAAGTATCGACGTAATTTCATAGAGTCATCCGGTCTGAATGCTACATGAAGAACATAAGCCAGATGACGGAACGGGGAGACCTAGGATGTAGAAGATCATAACATAAGTGATTCGGCAGATTTGGATTCCTATATATCCACTCATGTGGTACTTCATCATACGATTCATATAAAATCCATCTGTATAGATATCATCATATACATCTAGAAAGCCGTATGCTTTGGAAGAAGCTTGTACAGTTTGGGAAGGGGTTTTTATTGATAAAAAAGAAGAATCTACTTCAACCGATATGCCCTTAGGCACGGCCATACATAACATAGAAATCACACTTGGAAAGGGTGGACAATTAGCTAGAGCAGCAGGCGCTGTAGCGAAACTGATTGCAAAAGAGGGTAAATCGGCCACATTAAGATTACCATCTGGGGAGGTCCGTTTGATATCCAAAAACTGCTTAGCAACAGTCGGACAAGTGGGTAATGTTGGGGTGAACCAAAAAAGTTTGGGTAGAGCCGGATCTAAGTGTTGGCTAGGTAAGCGTCCTGTAGTAAGAGGAGTAGTTATGAACCCTGTAGACCATCCCCATGGGGGCGGTGAAGGGAGAGCCCCAATTGGTAGAAAAAAACCCACAACCCCTTGGGGTTATCCTGCGCTTGGAAGAAGAAGTAGGAAAAGGAACAAATATAGTGATAGTTTTATTCTTCGTCGCCGTAAATAGGAACATTGAAATTGGAAATAATATGATGGGCGAACGACGGGAATTGAACCCGCGCATGGTGGATTCACAATCCACTGCCTTGATCCACTTGGCTACATCCGCCCCTTCCCTTATCTAGCTAAAGGATTTTCTCTTTTTTCCATTCATCATTATACTTCAGATTAAGATCGAGATATTGGACATAGAATGCCAATTTAAAAAATGTAAAAAAAGGAGTAATCAGCCGTGACACGTTCACTCAAAAAAAATCCTTTTGTAGCTAATCATTTATCGGGAAGAATTGAAAAACTCAACAGGAGGGAGGAGAAAGAAATCATAGTGACTTGGTCTCGGGCATCTACCATTATACCCACAATGATTGGCCATACAATCGCTATTCATAATGGAAAGGAACATTTACCTATTTATATCACAGATCGTATGGTCGGTCACAAATTGGGAGAATTTGCACCTACTCTCACTTTCGTGAGACACGCGAGAAACGATAATAAATCTCGTCGTTAGTCGTTCTACTAAGTATTCATGTGAAAAGCCTTATCTTATATCTTATAGTAAGAGTAGAGGTATATTTATTTTCTTTTTCATAAGACTTAGACTTTTCTGACTTATCTTATACTATACTTCACCTAGGCACTTATCATTCATTGGCGGGGGAGAACTTTTATGATAAAGAACGAAAATTCGGATAGAGAAGCAAAAGTTTTAGCTCAACATATATATATGTCTGTTTTCAAAGCACGAAGAGTAATTGATCAGATTCGGGGACGTTCTTATGAGGAAACACTCATGATACTGGAACTAATGCCTTATTGGGCATCTTATCCAATTTTAAAATTAGTTTATTCTGCAGCAGCAAATGCTAGTCATAATATGGGTTTAAATGAAGCTGATTTATTTATTAGTAAAGCTGAAGTCAATAGAGGTGCTATTGTAAAAAAGTTAAAACCCCGGGCTCGAGGACGTAGTTATCTGATAAAAAAAACCACTTGTCATATAAAGATTTCTTTAAAATCTAAAATTTAGATTCCTATTTAGAAAAAAATGGATGGAAAAAGAATATAAAAATATGGGACAAAAAATAAATCCACTTGGTTTCAGACTTGGAACAACTCAAAGTCATCATTCTTTTTGGTTCGCAAAATCAAAGAATTTTTCCATGGGTCTACAAGAAGATGAAAGAATACGGAATTGTATTAAGGACTATGTAAAAAAAAATAAGAAAATATCCTCAGGTTTCGAAGGAATTGCCCATATAATAATTCAAAAAAGAATAGATTTGATTCAGGTCATAATCTACATTGGATTTCCCAACTTATTAATAGAAGGACGGACACGGGGAGTCGAAGAATTACAGATGAATGTACAAAAAAAGTTTCATTCTGTAAACCGGAGACTCAATATTGCTATCACAAGAATTGAAAAGCCTTATGGACAACCTAATATTCTTGCAGAATATATAGCTTTACAATTAAAAAATAGAGTTTCATTTCGAAAGGCAATGAAAAAAGCTATTGAATTAACTGAACAAACGGGTACAAAAGGAATTCAAGTGCAAATTGCAGGACGTATAGACGGAAAAGAGATTGCACGTATCGAATGGATCAGAGAAGGCAGGGTTCCCTTACAAACAATTCGCGCTAAAATCGATCACTGTTCCTATACAATTAGAACTATCTATGGAGTCTTAGGCATCAAAATTTGGATATTTGTAAACCAAGAATAAGAAAATAAGAATAATGGACCTTTCTTTATCTCGCCATTCTGCTCATCGATAAAAAAGATTTCTAAACTCTTTTCTTATTTTTTTTCTTAATCAAAGAAAAACAAACAATTATAATTCTATAAGGTTGAATAAAAATTTGATTTACCCTTTGATTTCATTTAGATTTTATTATAATTGCTATGCTCAGTGTGTGACTCGTTAGTTTTTTCTTTAGAGTTTAGAATTTATATTGAAAAAAAAAAAAAAAAGAAACAGTCTGACCCGACTATAAACTTAGTAACTATCAAAACTCAAGAAACTCAAAACTAAAAACCAACTTATTGCTTCATATTGTCGAGATCCCAAGAAAAAGTCACTATATGACTGAATCGATCATATAGTTGTAGCAACTGAAATTCTTTTAATAAAAAAGAAATCTGATTATGAATTGTGAAAAAAAAAAGGGGGATGTGGAAAAATGGAAGGATGATAGAAAGAGAGAATAAAGATATCAATGATATATGATTCCCATATGTATGGTTTATGAAGAATTAACCCATAAAAAAATAAAAAAGGCAGTGTTATAAAGCATCAACATCAATATATAATAAAAATAAAAAATATCTCATTACAATAGAATAAGAAATATACAAATAAAAAATAGAAACTATAGAAGAAAATAAATGAAATTAAAATAATAATCTAAATAATTTAAAAATAATTTAATCAATATGGATAATATAGAAGAATAGATAATCTAAATAATAGAAAATAGAGAATAATTTAATTGAGCTTCGGGTTAAGAAAAACTGAGGAGATTAACTCGCAAACAAATAACAAATTTTGTTGAGAGCTCCATTGCAGAGTTCAAGCCTAAGCATTAATAGAGAAGCTATGGGAACGATGGAACCCGTGATTACCATAGGATTTTCTTGAAAACGAATCAATCCTAATGATTAATTGGGTAGGATGGCGGAATGAACCAAAAAAAAAATATATTTATTCTGAATGGTCATGAATTGACCCTACAAATGAAGGAGTAAAGAGTCAATATTCGCCCGCGAAACCTTTCTTTATTTTTCTTTAATTTCAGAATTTCTTTTATTTTTTATTAGAAATTTTGATAAAATAAAAAGATAAAATAAAATAGAAATACATGTGTATATTGTGTATATATTATAATATTTATAATATTATTGAATCATTTAATTCGTGAGGAGCTGGATGAGAAGAAACTCTCATGTCCGGTTTTGCAGTAGAGATGGAATTAAGAAACAACCATCAACTATAACCCCAAAAGAACCAGATTTCGTAAACAACATAGAGGTCGAATGAAGGGAATATCTTGCCGAGGCAATCAGATTTGTTTTGGCAGATACGCTCTTCAGTCACTTGAACCTTCTTGGATCACAGCTAGACAAATAGAAGCAGGGCGAAGAGCAATGACACGATATGCGCGTCGTGGTGGAAAGATATGGGTACGTATCTTTCCCGACAAACCTGTTACTGTGAGACCTACAGAAACACGTATGGGTTCGGGCAAGGGATCCCCCGAATATTGGGTATCCGTTGTTAAACCGAGCCGAATACTTTATGAAATTAGTGGAGTATCAGAAACTGTAGCCAAAGCTGCTATGAAAATAGCAGCATGCAAAATGCCTATACGAACTCAATTTGTTATTTCAGGATAGGTAAACAAAAGTAAAAGAAGAAGTAGTAGGGATAATGAAAAAAAAACTACGGATTTCTTTATCTCTGGACAGACAATATTTCTTTTTTTTTTTCATTATCCCTTGCATTTAAATAAGAGATTAAAATAAAAATGATATGATTCAACCTCAGACCCTTTTGAATGTAGCGGATAACAGTGGAGCTCAAGAATTGATGTGTATTCAAATCCTAGGAACTGGTAATCACCGATATGCTCATATTGGCGATGTTATTGTTGCTGTAATAAAAGAAGCAGTGCCCAACATGCCTCTAGAAAGATCAGAAATAATTAGAGCTGTGATTGTACGCACGTGTAAAGAACTCAAACGTGACAACGGCATGATAATACGATATGATGACAATGCAGCGGTTATCATTGATCAAGAAGGAAATCCAAAAGGAACTCGAATCTTTGGTGCGATTGCTCGAGAATTGCGACAGTTAAATTTTACTAAAATAGTTTCATTAGCACCCGAAGTCTTATAGATTCTTATAGATGAAAATAGGATATATCCTATCTATATTCTATATCTATATATAGAATATTCAAATATCTGAAATAGATCTGATTAATAGATTGTGTCTCATGTATATACTTTAAATTTCTAATAAATTTTAATAATGAAATAATAAAATGAAATAATAAAAAATAAAACAAAAAAGAAGCATGTTGATTATATCAAAATTAGAAGGCACCAATAACTATAATTCATCATGGGTAGGGACATTATTGCCGATATAATAACTTCTATAAGAAATACTGACATAGATCAAAAAGGAAGAGTTCAAATAGTATCTACTAATATCACTAAAAACATTGTGAAAATACTTTTACGAGAAGGTTTTATTGAAAACGTTCGAAAACATCAAGAAAGTCAAAAAAATTTCTTGGTTTCAACCTTACGACATAGAAAGACTAGGAAAGGGAATAAAATAAAATTAAAGCGTATCAGCCGACCCGGTCTACGAATCTATTCCAACTATCAACGAATTCCTAAAATTTTAGGTGGAATGGGAATTGTAATTCTTTCTACTTCTCGAGGTATAATGACAGATCGAGAAGCCCGACTAGAAAAAATTGGAGGAGAAATTTTGTGTTATATATGGTGATTCTAATGAGGTACCCTAATTTTCTCTTGAACTTACTATTTGTAAAAGAGAGAGGAGAAGTGAATTATAGAACTCTTCCTCTTTTAGTTAATACTTAAAGGGGGTTCCCTGGAATGAAAGAACAAAAATTGATTCATGAGGGTTTAATTACTGAATCACTTCCCAACGGTATGTTCCGAGTTCAATTAGATAATGAAGATCTAATTCTAGGTTATATTTCAGGGAGAATCCGACGCAGTTTTATACGTATACTAACCGGAGATAGAGTCAAAATCGAAATGAGTCGTTATGATTCAACCAGGGGACGTATAATTTATAGACTTCGCAAAAAAGATTTGAACGATTAGATCATTCTTTGAAAAATCCTTTTCGTAGGGATATAATTTGAAGTTCAAAAATGCAATAAACTAATTTCTGTTTCCAAAAAAATAGATTCAGAATGAAAATAAGGAATGATAAATATGAAAATAAGGGCTTCTGTTCGTAAAATTTGTGAAAAATGTCGTTTGATTCGTAGGCGGGGGCGAATTATAGTCATTTGTTCCAATCTGAGACATAAACAGAGACAGGGGTAATCCTTCTCAAGTTCTAAATCAAGAACTTTTTAAAAGAAAAACCCATGTACATGTAAAAAGAAAGGATTCATTTTTATATTAAATAGTTATCCCCGTATCTTTCTGATTCTTCTTTCTTTTTATTTTATTCTTATGAATATGATCTAAATATGATCTAATAAAATATGACAAAACCTATAGCAAAAATTGGTTTACGTAAGAATGCACGTATTGGTTCAAAAAAGAATGAACGTAGAATACCAAAAGGAGTTATTCATGTTCAAGCGAGTTTCAACAATACTATTGTAACTGTTACAGATGTACGAGGTCGGGTGGTTTCTTGGGCTTCCGCAGGTACTTCTGGATTCAGAGGTACAAGAAAAGGAACACCCTATGCTGCTCAAGCCGCGGCATTTAATGCTATTCGTACATTAGTTGATCAGGGTATGCAACGAGCAGAAGTTATGATAAAGGGTCCAGGTCTCGGAAGAGATGCGGCATTACGAGCCATTCGGAGAAATGGGATGCTATTAAGTTTCGTACGTGATGTAACACCCATGCCGCATAATGGATGTCGCCCCCCTAAAAAAAGACGTGTGTAGAAATAATAATTCAAGAGATTCCAAGAGAAATAAATGATTCAATGATCTGATCCAATAATCATAAATAAAAGAAAAATAATAGTATGGTTCGAGAAGAAGTAGCAGGATCCACTCGAACAGTAAAGTGGAAATGTGTTGAATCAAGAGTAGACAGCAAGCGTCTTTATTATGGTCGTTTTGTTCTGTCCCCGCTTATGAAAGGTCAAGCCGATACCATAGGTATTGCCATGCGAAGGGCTTTACTTGGAGAAATAGAAGGAACATGTATCACACGTGCAACATCTGAAAATGTTCTGCATGAATATTCTACGATAGCGGGTATTGAAGAATCAGTACATGATATTTTAATAAATTTGAAAGAGATTGTATTGAAAAGTAATCTATATGGAGTTAGGGACGCATCCATTTGCATCAGGGGACCTAAATACATAACAGCTCAAGATATTATCTCACCACCTTCTGTACAAATAGTTGACACGACACAGCATATAGCTAACCTGACAGAACCTATTGATTTGTGTATTGAATTACAAATCAAGAGAGGTCGTGGATATCATATGAAATCCACAAATGAATCTCACGATGGGAGTTATCCTATAGATATTGTATCTATGCCTGTTCGAAATGCAAATCATAGTATTCATTCTTATGGGAATGGGAATGAAAAACAAGAGATACTCTTTCTAGAAATATGGACGAATGGAAGTTTAACTCCTAAAGAAGCACTTTATGAAGCTTCTCGTAATTTGATTGATTTATTGATTCCTTTTCTACATGCAGAGGAAGAGTACATGAATTTAGAGGAAAATGAAAACAGATGGAATCTACCCTTTTTTTCCTTTCAAGACAGATTCACTAATCTCAAGAAAAACAAAAAAGGAATTCCATTGACATGTATTTTTATCGACCAATCAGAATTGTCTTCCAGGACCTATAATTGTCTCAAAAGGTCCAATATACATACATTATTGGACCTTTTGAATCACAGTCAAGAAGATCTTATGAAAATGGAATATTTTCGCATAGAAGATATAAAACAGATATTGGGCACTCTACAGAAGCATTTTGCAATCAATTTACCTAAGAAAAAGTTTTCATTTTAAATCCATTGGAATTTTTTAGTTTTTAGAATGAGAAATAAAATAAAAAATAATAGAATAAGTTTTGAATCTCCGACACGGTCCATATATTTGCAGAATAGATACATAATAAGATTGATGTATCTAGGGAAGATCCAGAAGAGGATCTTCCTTAGATACCTATGTCGTGTTATTAAACTTTGAAAAAGACCTAAAGTGAGGGATTTATCGATAGGTAAAGTTGCTCCAATACCTAACCAAAGAGCTACTGCGGTACCGATCAAAAATACTGTTGTAGCTACTGGACGACGAAATGGATTTTGAAATTTATTGACATTCTCCAAAAAAGGTACTGTCAATAATCCTATTGGTACTGAAACCATTAAAAGAACACCCAATAATTTATTGGGCACTGTGCGAAGTATTTGAAATACGGGAAAGAAGTACCATTCGGGTAATATTTCCAACGGAGTTGCAAACGGATCCGCCGGTTCACCTATCATTGACGGCTCTAGAACTGCTAAACCCACACTACATGCAATAGTGCCTAGGATTACTACTGGAAAAATATATAAAAGATCATTGGGCCATGCGGGTTCTCCATAATAATTATGTCCCATCCCTTTAGCCAATTTAGCTCTTAATACAGGATCATTCAAATCAGGTTTCTTTGTTATTTGGATAGGTTAACTCTTGTGGATCCATCCCCCAAAAGAACCGGACATGATAATTTTTTATCATCCGGCTCGAGCAAGAATCAAAAGAATCACAGAAATAGATCCATAGAAGACCTATATTTTATACATATCTATTTTATACATATCTACATATATAATGTAGAATGACTCTATGTAATAAACTATTTATCAAATTCCATTTCCCCGAGTTTCAACGATTCATTATTCATTGCAAATAATTCAGTTCTGGCAACAGGGAAATGCTCAATATCCAAGTCGGCTTACAAATTTGATCATGATCAAGTGCTTTTTGGATTGTCTCATATCTTTTGGTTAGTATTTATCCTCACAACATCTCGATTGTATTACATAAACAAAATACAAAGTTTTTACTTGTTACTAATAAAGTATAGCCCCTGTTTTTCCTGAGATCCCTTATTTAACTCCGATAGTATAATAGATCAGGGTCGATGCAAAGGAAATGAATGCATCTACATACTATAAAAAATTTACTAATATTACTATCCAATTAATACGAAGTAAATAAATAGAGCATTGGATCATTCCACATCACTTATTCTAGGGATCTTACGGAGCCTGTTCATGTATGACATGATTCGGGTATGATCATAGAAAATATTCTCCTCAAGTTAAAACCGGCCTATTCTATGCTACATAAAGGGACTGACATGATGGTTGGATGTGGAGACACGTTGGGTTGTGAATTCCAACTTGGCGGATAAAATCATATATCTGCATGGACCAATCAATAGTTCAAGTCACACACTCCCATAATCCATCCCCTTTTAGGAAAATATACTTCAACTATTCGATTCGTATCAAATAAAAAATACTTCAGAATTGAATAGAAGTATCCAAATAACATGCCTTATTTTTCAATAATACATATTTGTAGCAATAAAAGACTCTTGTTCCTCCCCGATATGATAAATTACAAATATCTATGATCTGCCTTCTCTATAAAGGACCCGAAATACCTTGCTTACGTATCATTGGAAAGTGCATTAACATAAATACGGCAGTAAGAAGAGGCAATACAAAAGTATGTAAACTATAAAAACGAGTCAAAGTGGACTGGCCCACACTAGCACTTCCACGTAATAATTCTACCAAAGGCGATCCTATTATAGGAATAGCTTCAGGTACGCCTGTTACAATTTTTACTGCCCAATAGCCAATTTGGTCCCGAGGTAAGGAATAACCAGTTACGCCAAAAGATGCGGTCAATACAGCCAGAACTACCCCTGTAACCCAAGTTAATTCGCGGGGTTTTTTAAAACCCCCCGTAAGATACACACGAAATACGTGCAAGATCATCATTAGAACCATCATACTTGCTGACCATCGATGAACTGATCGAATTAACCAACCAAAGTTGGCCTCAGTCATTATGTATTGAACAGAGGAAAAAGCCTCTGTAACAGTTGGACGATAGTAAAAGGTCATAGCAAAACCCGTAGCTACTTGTACTAAAAAACAAGTCAGCGTAATCCCCCCTAAACAATAAAATATATTGACATGAGGAGGAACATATTTACTAGTTATATCATCTGCAATCGCTTGAATCTCGAGACGTTCCTCGAACCAATCATATACTTTATTGAGATAGGTAAACCAAGAAAGACTCCCCCTCTTAGAGCCGTATATGAAAATTTCATCTCGTACGGCTCAAGCCGAAACACACAAATACTGGTTTCAACGGATATGGAATAGAGAGTTTCAAACTTCTTGTGGCTTAGCCACTTGACTCGATTTGACCCAAAGATACGAAGTAAGAAAAATCCGGAATCTCTTCTTTGTGATGATAATGCCAAGAAATACAATATCGAGTTGGCTCATCTATCTTTCTTTATGTTAATCGTGACAGGCCTCTTGAATCTTCTCTTCCCTATCTTTTTTTTGATAGTAATTCTCTTGTTGAGACCCTATGAATCAATTGAAACCTCAGATTCATACTAGAACCACGATGATTTAAGAAAACCAAAGCTAAACTCAAAGGATTTCTGAGTAAAAACCATTTGATCATCACTTCTTCAATGAATGTAATAACTCAACAAAATCTGGAGAAAGAGGTTTCTTTCGGAAGTATGAAGGAAAAAATTGTTTGATTTAGAAAAGACCTATTTCCCGATTTCCATTTTTTTTTTTTAATCCGGTTGCGAGGTCTGAATAATAGGTATGAATCATAGTTCAAATATTTATTTTCTTGATCTATTCTATATAGTCCGTGCTCCAGAGACTAGAATCAATATCTGACGAGGTAGAATCATCTTGATAGAGATGACAGGTCCATTCTCTGTATTATCAATAGGATCAATTATAACAAGTCACACGCTCATATTCCGGAAATGAAATATCGAAACAAATAAATTTCACGATCGAACTACCAGAAGGGTCTATAAATCCAAGTCTTAGGTAATCTTAAGTTGAAGTATTAAGAATCTTAAGCATTAAGTAAGTATAAGTAAAAGAATCTTTTTGATTGAAAAACTAGGACTTACTAGTTTTTATGAACTAATTCATTGAAATTCCATCCAGTAAAACAGATGAATTATAAATTTCTAAAATAATAGATAGAAATATTGCAAATAGAGCCATTGCAACTCCCATAAGTGGTGTAGTCCCCCACCCTGGAGCTACTTTTCCATATTCCGAATTCAATGGTTTCAATAAACTCCCTATGCCAGTTGATCTTGGCCCAGATCTAGAACTACTCTCAACGGTTTTTGTAGCCATAAATCCTCTTTCATCATGGGTTTAAATCTGTTGACTTTGTATACCATTCTGTTGTAGTTGTAAATAAACAACATTATCGTGATCCTTTGTGATCTTGAAATTATTGAAAAATGGAAACAGCAACCCTAGTCGCCATCTCCATATCCGGTTTACTTGTAAGCTTTACTGGGTATGCCTTATATACCGCTTTTGGGCAACCCTCTCAAAAATTAAGAGATCCCTTCGAAGAACATGGGGACTAGTTGAAGTAATGAGCTCCAATATTAATATGGGGGCTCATTACTTCAATGGAAATAATGAAAAATCATTTCATTTTTTTAGTTGGAACTTTAGGTGGTTCTCGAAAAAAGATAGCGAAAAAAATTATCCCTAAAGTCGAAACTAAGAGGAATATATAAACCAATGCTTCCATAGATTCGATCGTGGTTTACAATTATAGCTTCCACACCTATTCATTTTGGATTATTTACTAAAGAAATTCGAATTTGAGATTTACAATTTACTATTACTAACTATTACTATTACTATCTATATAGTATGTATATATAGATATAGTCATTCATATCTTATTACTATTCAATTATATTCTATTTCGAATTTTTCTATATTATTCTATTTATACATAAAAATATAGAAAAAAAAAGATAAATATATCAAATATAATGAAATATCTAAATACTAGAATAAAAGAAAAAATAGAGGCAAAAGATGGCAAAGTAATTTTGTATCATACTACTTGTCTCCTTGTAGTTGGATCTCCAAGTTTTTGGAATGCTCCAAATTCCACTTGAGCATCCAAATCTGGATCAATACCGGCAAAAACATCTCTGAACAAGGTTCTGGCGCCGTGCCAAATGTGTCCGAAAAAGAAAAGCAAAGCAAACGTAGCATGCCCAAAAGTGAACCAACCCCTTGGACTACTACGAAAAACACCATCGGATTTCAAAGTAGCCCGGTCTAATTCAAAAATCTCACCTAATTGGGCACGTCTAGCATATTTTTTCACAGTAGCAGGATCACTATAAATGACTCCATTGAGTTCTCCACCACAGAATTCAACAGTTACCCCTACTTGTTCAACACTATACTTGGATTCTGCCCTTCTAAAAGGAACATCGGCCCTCACAATCCCGTCTCCATCTACCAAAACTACCGGAAATGTTTCAAAAAAGGTAGGCATACGACGTACAAAGAGTTCACGCCCTTCTTTATCTCTAAATATGGGGTGCCCCAACCACCCAACAGCTATTCCATCCCCATTATCCATTGAGCCTGCTCTGAATAATCCCCCTTTCGCCGGATTATTACCAATGTAATCGTAAAAAGCTAATTTTTCGGGAATTTTAGACCAAGCTTCCGATAAGCTCAAATTTTCGGCTAGTCCGGCCCCAACTCTTCGATATATTTCTTGTTGGAAGTACCCCTGATCCCACTGATAACGAGTGGGACCAAATAATTCGATTGGAGTAGTTGCTGAACCATACCACATAGTTCCAGCAACTACGAAAGCTGCAAAAAAAACAGCAGCAATACTACTGGAAAGCACAGTTTCAATATTACCCATGCGTAATCCTTTGTATAAACGTTGAGGCGGACGGACACTAAGATGGAATAGACCCGCTAATATGCCCAATGTACCTGCTGCAATATGATGAGAAGCTATTCCCCCCGGAACAAAAGGATCAAAACCTTCCGCACCCCACGCTGGATTTACAGATTGTACTTTTCCCGTTAATCCATAAGGATCAGACACCCATATACCAGGACCATATAATCCTGTTACATGAAATGCACCAAAGCCAAAGCAAGCAACTCCTGAGAGAAATAAATGAATTCCAAAGATCTTGGGCAAATCCAAAGAAGGTTTTCCCGTACGTTCATCACAGAATATTTCTAGGTCCCAATACACCCAATGCCAGATAGCTGACAAGAAGCACAAGCCAGAAAACAAAATATGTGCTCCTGCCACGCCTTCATAACTCCAAATGCCCGGATTCATTATAGTTCCTCCCGATATATTCCAACCCCCCCACGAATTGGTTATTCCTAAACGAGTCATGAAGGGTATAACGAACATGCCTTGTCTCCACATTGGATCAAGAACAGGGTCAGAGGGATCAAAAACCGCTAATTCATATAGAGCCATCGAGCCGGCCCAACCAGAAACTAGAGCTGTATGCATTATATGGACAGAAAGTAATCGACCGGGATCATTCAATACAACGGTATGAACACGATACCAAGGCAAACCCATGTAAATACCCCTTTCTGAAAAAGAAATAGACATTATGTAACTTTATCGCATTGAAAAAGACTAGACCGTGTATTTCACCTGTTTGGTAGATTTTTTATAGGAAAGTATTAATATTTATTTGTATTCCCTTCTTTTTATTTTTAATGAAATAGAATTCTTTCTATTTCTTTCTATTTAGAAGAACAAATAGAAACAGATCTTATTCTATACCCAATAAGTACCAATACGCAATGGGAGGATTTTTAGGGAAAAAATGCATAGATACTTTTTTTATAATTCGAAATCATTCGAACAATCGGCTGATCCCATCGATCCCCTTCGTTACAATCTTTCTTTATTCATTCTGTATTCCTCTATGAACCTTCCAGTTCTATATATTCTATATATATATATACTTATATATACTATATACTATAAGTCTAGCTAGATAAGAATATTAAGTTCTATTTTAGAGAATCTAAATAAGATTCTAAATAGAAAGAAGATTAAAAGATATAAAAGATGAAGACAATAAAACCATGGTTACGTTTCCATATTAAAGTAAAATATAGTACTTCATTTTTTTCTTTATCTTAATGCCCCTTGGTGTTCCAAAAGTACCTTTTCGGAGTCCTGGAGAGGAAGATGCAGCTTGGGTTGACGTATAGTGCGACTTGTCAGACAGATTGGTCATATGGTATTTCTCCGTTATCTCCCTCGATCGAGTATTCTCTGTTTCGCCCAATCCAATAAATATATATTCATTTATTGAACCATCAATAATTCGGAGCGTGAAGCACAATAATTCCTACTGGGGATCAATATTATCAATTAAAATAATTGATGGTTTACTTGGACTGATAAAAGAAAGTATCCAGGCTCCGTTCAAAGAATACCAAATTGTAAATGGGAAGAGTAAAAGTAATAGAACGGGAGTGTAAATGTAGTAATTCTGAAATAAAGAATATAAAAAGAAAATAGAAATTTCATTAAATTCTTAATAATCTATTAAATTCATTATTAATGAAATAGAATATAACTTACTATAAGAGAATCTATTTTGTAGAATATATAATAATTATACGATTACTGCTTGTATCATAGACTATTATTAGACTTACTATAGGGATAATCTTAAACTGCCTACCAATGGAGTAGTATGATGAATACATCGAATATTTTTTGTAAAGGTATGAAAAATTGAAAAAAAAAAAGAAGTGGTACTGGAATCATTTGACCTATATGCTCAAATGGAATTCGGGCAAATATTCCACCGGAGTAGAACAAGAACCTAAAAGAATTGAAAGGGCCATTCAGGAACAAGAAAATGACATCGTAATTTGAATTTCGATGAAACAATACATCAATGAGAGGTTAGTTCAATAAGTTCATAAAATTCTTTTTGATTTTCTACATTATAGAATATAGGGAAGGGGAAGGAGAGCAAAACTCATGTTAAAAAAAAAAGAAATAGGATTGGAATCGACACATTGATTTTTTTTTCGCAATTCTTTCGAACCGTATGCATCCAAAGGTGCACGTACGGTTCCTCAGGGATACAATTTTGCCCTAATCAACCGACTTCATCGAGAAAGATTACTTTTTTTAGGCCAAGAGGTTGATAGCGAGATCTCGAATCAACTTGTTGGTCTCATGATATATCTCAGCATAGAAGATGATACTAGGGATCTTTATTTGTTTATAAATTCTCCAGGCGGATGGGTAATACCAGGAATAGCCATTTATGATACTATGCAATTTGTGTCACCGGATGTACATACAATATGTATGGGATTAGCCGCTTCAATGGGATCTTTCGTTCTGGTCGGAGGAGAAATTACCAAACGTCTAGCATTCCCTCACGCTTGGCGCCAATGAGTTTTTTTATTTGAGAAAAAAAAGAATACTATGCCTTCGCTGTATCGAATATGAATTAAATAAAGAATAAGTAATAATAGCATGGCAATTCGAGTTCGATATGAACAAACCTTTATTGTTTTTTTCTAACATGAGATTTTGTATCGAGATAGTAGTATGAAAGAAGGGTTATTCCCAATTTGATTTTATGTGTCAAGCAAGAGTCAATTTAAGCGTCACAAACCATTATTCTTCCACACCAGAAGTCTCTTTCTTATTTTTATGTTATGAGAGAAAGAGTTAAAAAAAATGGAAAAATCATTTGATCCTTCTTGGATCCTATCAAAAAAAACTTTGGGATTGCTAATCCACAGACGAGATAAATATATAAAGCAACAGAACCATCATAGTATCTTTTTAACTACTACGAAAGGAAGGGTGGTAAATGGATCATTTAACGATTTGGATCGGATAGGTTCTATTTATTCTTTTCGATAGAATAGCTTCTATCGAAAAGATAAATTCCATTGCAGAGCCGTATGCAATGTACAAAAGATGCCCGTACGGTTGTTTAATTCTATTTTTTATTGTTATTTTGATTCCCCCTTACTTTAATACTTTAACCCAATCGTGCAATATATAGATAGAAGAACCATTCATGATGTTATATCAATATCATCAGGGTTATGATTCACCAACCTGCTAGTTCTTTTTACGAGGCACAAGCAGGGGAATTTATTCTGGAAGCAGAAGAACTATTGAAGCTTCGCGAAACTCTCACAAAAGTTTATGTACAAAGAACGGGCAACCCTTTATGGGTTATATCCGAAGATATGGAAAGGGATGTTTTTATGTCAGCAACAGAAGCCCAAGCTCATGGCATCGTTGATCTTGTAGCGGTCGAAAATGATAATACTGGGGATTCCATATAAATATACGAATTCCTTTTAAAAATTGGAATTTCCCGTGTGAATAGAAATCATTCATAATCATCAACCATCAGGTTAAGATCGATCTAAACCAACCCGCTCTATTCTATTTAGAATGAGATTCTATAGACACGCCATGCCAACCATTAAACAACTTATTAGAAACGCACGACAGCCAATAAGAAATGTCACGAAATCTCCCGCTCTTCGAGGATGTCCTCAGCGTCGAGGAACATGTACTAGGGTGTATGTGCGACTCGTTCAGTTCAGATCATGAGTTTGAAAAATGTAAAAGTTTTTTACAGTATCAACGACCACTATCAATGAATTAGGATAGATATAGTGAAAGACGGCCTTTTAATTGACTAGTATCTAAAAATGAAGATCTATAATCTATTTAATTATGTTATGAATTTATGGTTTCTATTGGTGCAAATCCAATCACTCCATTTGAGATGAGAAGGAATTCTCCATTGGTAACAAATAGTTATCCATTAAGCGGAGGAAAAAGGTTATGCTCCTATTCCTTTTCTTGAAAAAACGGACTAACAGGGTCAGCTACCTAGCCAACTTTCAGAATTAAATGCCGTCACTGTATGGATAGCTTTTTTGTGAAAAGGACTATTACTTTATAATTAGAATTGAAAAAAGAATTCTAATTGAAAAATGAATGGGTAGAGCCAAATAGAGCCAAAGAGTGTGAACTATACAAGTTCACGATAAAATTCGATGAAATGAAAGAAGAGGCTCCGGTGTATAGAGAGGACCTCACCGTTTCAGAAGTTACCATAGAAACGAGGAAACCCACTATTCTTTTTTATTTAGTAGCATTTTAATTTCTTATTTCCAGGCGAGATACCTTGAAGAAAGAAAAATCGTGGTCGGGAAGGTCATAGTCGCAAAAGCCATTGGAATTTATATTTTATATATTGGAAGAATCCGTTTTGTTATTAATCGACCGGAGGAAAAGGATGACTGAAAGAAGAGAAATCAATTAGTTATTCAAGAAGATTTCATTTGATTCAATGACCAGAGTTAAACGAGGATATACAGCTCGGAGACGTCGAAAAAAGATTCGTTTATTTGCATCAACCTTTATAGGGGCTCATTCAAGACTTACTCGAACAACTACTCAACAAAGAATGAGAGCTTTGGTTTCTTCTCATCGAGATAGGAGCAGGAAAAAGAGAGATTTTCGTCGTTTGTGGATCACTCGGATAAATGCGGTAACTCGTGAGGATAGGCTATTCTATAGTTATAGCCTATTCATCCACAATCTGTACAAGAGACAATTGCTTCTGAATCGTAAAATACTTGCGCAAATAGCCCTATCAAATAAGAATTGTTTTGATATTATTTCAAATAAAATCATTAATCAAAAATAAAAAAAAAAGAAAAGAAAAGAATACAAATCAAATAAAGGAATAAAAGAATCTTCATTATTATACAGGAAACAAGAATGATTGAAACAGGATTTCCCGGAGAATGGACTCCGGGAAGATAGAAGAAAAATAAATGAAGATTTGAGTAGTAGGAATAAACGAACATCTTTCAAGAAAAAAAGATTTCTTTCCCATTTTTACTTTTTTATAATTTTAGAGTTTATAATACAAGAATCAAATCTGGATTCTAGTTTTTTTTTCGAGCAAAAAATTCATATTAATATGAGCTTGAGTTCCGATTGGACTTTTGAAGAGTTTATCTATTTATTTTTGGTTCTAGGGATCGATTCCACTCTCTCCAATTGTTTCTCATTATTACGAAAAGGTAACAAAGATAAAATACGAGCTTGTTTTATAGCAATAGTAATTAATCGTTGTTGTTTCAAAGTTAACCTATTTGTCCGTCTAGATAATATTTTTCCTTGTTCACTAAGAAATCGACTAATTAAACTCATGTTTCTATAATCGATTCGATCCCCCGATCCGATTGGGGGTAAACGTCTACGAAAAGATCGCTTGGATTTACGAAAAGGTTGTTTGGATTTATCCATGGTTTGTTTATTCCTTCTATATATCTATAGAAATATCTATATAAAATAATCTATAAAATAGAATACTTTTTTTTTTTATTCATTTAATTAAGATTCGACCAAAATAGGATTTGGTTTGTATTATATATGTTAAGATGTAAAGTTCTTAGTCTTCCCACTACTTGTAAAAATCACACAAGCATTCCATTACATCTATTTCTTTATTTCCCCATGAATTGTATACTTTTGACAATAGCGACAAAATTTTCTAAATTCTAGTCGATTGGGTGTATTGTGTCGATTCTTTTGAGTAATATATCTAGAAATGCCCGGCAATTTTTTATTGACACCCTTTCGAACACAACAGGTACATTCCAAAATAACTATAATTCTAATATCTTTACCCTTGGCCATTAACCTCCTTTTCATTTTGGATCGACTTCACTTTAGAACTCTCTTCATTTTCTTTTTGATCCGAACCAAAGAAAAAGAAAAGAAAAAAGAATCTATATTCTATATCTGTACTATATTAATAAAAGTTATTAACTAGAAATGTAATTTGTAAATATTTTCTTTTTCTAATTCTAAATTAGAATAATTTGAATGACTTCTAAGTACTATAATCTAAAAAAGAATTACTATTAAATTATTATTAATTAATATAACTATAAAGAAAAAGAGTCATATTCATTAATAGAATAATATTACGAATATCGTAATAATTAATTAATACAATTTTTTCTAACACAATTTTTTCTAACTAGGAATTCTTCCTATCCTAATCTCAGTATCTTCTTCTTCTTTCTATGTTAGAATTTTGTGGAACCACCCCTAGACTGGATCCACATTTCCATTTATTTTCCAAAAAATTCTATCGTAGATTCACTGTATTTTGACTGAGGTTCGATACACTCTTTATTCTTTGAGAATAGAAAAGAAAAAGGAGGCGAAATTGGAGCCATGTTACGTAGAATTGTATCTCAAATATTCTTCATTTTTTCACAGATCAATAAAAGAATTCAATCAAGATGAAAAAAAGGGGAATGACAAGGCATCTGGAAATAAACGATTAATTTCTATCAATAGACCTGCTAAAGACCCAAACCATAGAGTGGTTAACACAGGTGCCGTTGAGAGATATGTTTTTATATATCGCATTGAAAATCCTCCTTCGTCTTTTCTTTTTTTTTTTTTTTCTTATTTATTTCAATTCTTTATTTATATTGTATATTGTAATACATATATAGTCTCTAATACATAGATCATAGATAACCCGATATTTGAATTTTAGTTCAAGATTATTTGTTTTTGCTTGAAATAAAATTATAATTAGGAATTACTAACTAAAATGCATATATATGTACAATGATCCAGCAGATTCCATTTTGCCGCCCTCTAAAAAAAAATGACAAAAAAATTATCTACCTATCTATATAGAGATGGTAGAGCAAAAAAGAAGGATGTGGAAAACAAGACATGGATTTTATAAAATGGACACTGTATAACAATCTTTAAAAGGGATGTAGCGCAGCTTGGTAGCGCGTTTGTTTTGGGTACAAAATGTCACAGGTTCAAATCCTGTCATCCCTACCTATTCTTTCTCCTATGGACAGTTAGGAGGGATTCATTGAATAAGATCGGGAAATTTTGGACATAATTTTTCATTTTTGCATACTATATGCACACAAAACCCTCGGGGTTAAAAAAATCCTTTTCTTTACAATCGTATCTACTTTTATAGGATATAAGAAAGCGCTCTTAGTTCAGTTCGGTAGAACGCGGGTCTCCAAAACCCGATGTCGTAGGTTCAAATCCTACAGAGCGTGATTCCGTTTATGTTATGTCGAATTACAATGAAATAACTTAACAAAACAAAGTAGAATTGCAACTTAAATTTGACCTCCTACAAAGAGGAGGTCAATCAAAAAAAGAGATGTTACTTAATCAAAGGTCCAACTGATCACCGCGCCTGTATTGTAAATATGCAGTTACAAATAATCCTGTTAAAGTAATAGGAATTAGACCTAAGACGATTCCAAATAGAAAAACTTCAATCATTTCGATTTGCTTTAGGGAATAAAAAGAGAGGTAAGATCTATCCCTAAATATTAATCTGAATTATCCATGAATCTCAATGACCATGAATTGGCAATTGACGTGGGAAGAAACCATAGAATACCTGAAATGAAATATTATGAGAGGCTTTTATTTTTATTTTTTGAAATTGTTTATTGAATTTCATTTATTTCATTATTTCAAATAAGTCGTATCTTGTTCAAAACAATAAATATAGCTGGGGTTATAGTTGAAGCAGCCAGTAAAAAACCAAAATAACTAGTTAGAATAGGCATGAAAGAGCTAAATTAGATATGTTCTTTTACTACATATATGAATAAAACATTTACCTAAGTCTCAATCCAGATATGACGGTAATAAAAACTAATTGAAAGAATTCGTTGAGTTCCAATTGAAAGTTCTTGATTAATCAGTCATTATAGACGGACACTAAAAAAAAAAGAATAATAAAAAATATGAAATATAATTCTAATATATTAATTCCAATTAGCCAATAAAAAAGTAAAGAATTAAATAGATAGGGATAGTAATAAGAATTTCCATTTCTAATAATTTATATTTAGAATAGTAATAATAACTTCAGTTTAGAAGTTTAAAATGAAATAGTATCAGCATATTTGTTCTA